ATTTTTTATAAAATAATAAAAATCTCAAAATATTTAATTCTATTTTTTTCTTATTTCTTATTAATTTAATAAAAAAATAAAGTAAAAGCGGGTAGCGGGAATCGAACCCGCATCGTTAGCTTGGAAGGCTAGGGGTTATAGTCGACGTTGATTCATCATTTTTAACGTCTCTAATTCAAAACTGAACGTGAAACTTTGGTTTCATTCGGCTCCTTTATGGAAGATGTATAAATTCCTATATTAAGACATGAACGAAAAAAAAAATTCCACCCATAACATCTATGTCAGCTTTTCTGTCTGAATGTATTCAGAACAACCCGCTTTCTAGACGATCCCTATAGAAAAGAGGGGGATTATATTATAACAACCTTTCTAGTTACTTCGTTCTCTATTTCTATGTGAGAGAATCCTTAGGAAAAGCATTTTGTTTCTACCGAGCTAAAAAAATTTGTCGATGTCTCTAGTAAACCAAAGTCATTGTTTAATAGCCATTTTGCTTCAATTTCCGTAATACAAATTCCAAATTAAAGATTTAGTTACGATTAGAAAGCCACTTTCTATCTTTATCCATGGATCCTTTACTCATACTTATTCAATTAGAAGTATTGATCTAATAAAAAAAAAAATTATGTTTCGTAATCTCATAATCCAATTTTTCAATTTTTAATTGATTCTTGGATACAAATCACGAGAATGTATATTCTTCCTCGAATTTTTCATTGAGAGGTAAAGGATTAAATCCTTTTAAGAAATAAAGTTTTTGGTCGGAATGAAATATTAATCAAACCGAAAGACCCCTTAACTATATAAAGGATTATAGAACGAATCACACTTTTACCACTAAACTATACCCGCTACAATCCGATTATTGTATATAAATGAACCTTTTGTCGAACAAGAAAATGGGTCGTAATAAAAAGTTAAAAGAGTAAAAAGAAAGGATAGGATCATAAAATAATCATGAAAATTAGAGCGTTTACGTGTTGTATCAGAGAACCCAATGAGATTCGGAAAAGAGAATTCATTAAATTTCAATAACTAAAACTAAATAACAAGTGTTTTTTTGCCGGAGGTTTTTGACCTAGACGTCTCGACAAAACTACTTAAGCCATAACATACATGAAAATGTATTGTGCAAGAATCCACAGCTCCCTTTTTGTTATTTATTTACTTTACTAAAATAAAAGGAATAAAGAAAATAAAGAATAAATATAAAAAATTAAGAATTAAGATAAGAAACGACACTTTGATTCGATATCATTTGATTCTATATCATAGAAATCAAAAGAGTTTTTATGTTTCCAATCGTAATAACAAGCAAGTATTTTAGTTTTCAAATAAAAAAAAATTATTTATGATTCGTTGGAACAATAAATGGCGGGCCCGGCCTGGTCAGTACTTAGCCGGGCCGTGGAACTAAAAAGCACTCTCGGATGAAAAAAAAATATTATGAAGGGCTCTTTCAATCCTTATTTTTTATAATGTAACATAGTATTATCCTTTTTCAATTGGGAGGAGAGATGGCTGAGTGGACTAAAGCGTCGGATTGCTAATCCGTTGTACGAGTTTTTCGTACCGAGGGTTCGAATCCCTCTCTTTCCGTTTTTGTTGATGACTTGGTATTTTCTTTCGAATTTTTCGCGAGCTCTTTTTATTTTTAATAGTTAAAAATGTGTAATAGATAAAATCCTACTAAGAACATTTAAAAATCAAGCAAGGAAAACAAAAACCTTATCTTTTATTCTTCACGTCCAGGATTACGTCCTGGATCATTAGACAGGAATCCGAAAATAAAGAGAGAAACAAAGAATATCACTACCGTGTAAACAAATAGTTTGAGAGTAAGCATTACATAATCTCCAAGATTTTTTTTAGTAAAAAAGAGAATAGATTCTCCGTTTTTATACCGCATACCCTACTATTTTGATTTTTTATTTTGACACCAAGAAATAAAGTGGGGTGATCCAGATTTTTCGCGGTTGTACAAGAATTTCAATATTTGAATTGAGGGTGTAAGACTTATCTGATCTTATCAATTCTTTTCTTTGAATTTTTTTTTTTCAATAAATCATGAATTTGTCTAGACATTATTAAATTAAAGATATCATCGAAAACTTACAGCAGCTTGCCAAACAAAGGCTAAGAGAAAAAAAAACAGGGGTATTACTGGCATAAAATCTACGATTGGATTTAAAAAAGCGTAGGCCTCGGGCAATTTGGCGACGAAAAAACTACTTGAATAAAGAGCAGAATTAAGACAGATACAGATCAAACTAAATATATTAAGCATAACAAACATTTTGTTCTTGAGGATAATTGTATTTTATTTATTTTGATTGAGTTATTAATAAATTGAGTTTTTTATTATTTTATTATTATAAATATGTTATTATTCATAGAAAAGAAAAATGAATAAAAAGAAAATAAGATAGACCAAAAAACTTTCTTTGATTTGAACTCACCCAATCAAAAATCCTTCAATTCTCAAATCAAAAGAGAATAGAATAAACCATACTTTCATACAATATCTTAATTGAATTATATGTAATGATCAATAAATTCTGTTTAATTCTACGTCTACATGTATAAAAATTCTAGTAATCTATTTTATAGATAATAGATATTTAGACTTGAGTTGACGAACAACCAGTACCAATATTAGTGTTTATTAGTGTCGACTAGAAATGGGGCGTGGCCAAGTGGTAAGGCAACGGGTTTTGGTCCCGCTATTCGGAGGTTCGAATCCTTCCGTCCCAGAACATACCTGACCCACGATCATTTTATTAATCTATAATAAAAAATAAAATATATATCTATATCATAATCTATATCATAATAAAATATATCAAAATAAAGATTATATTTTCGACCAGTCTTCCGTTTAAGAGTATAATATTGTTATAGAATGTGATTCTTATTTCTTTTTTTTTTTTTATTATTAATCATATCTTTTTCACAAATTTAATCGAGTTCAAATAACACGCATATGAAACGAAATTTTGATTTGTTAAATATTACTGATTTTACAATATGAAATACGAAAAAATAACAACCTAAATCTTCAATCTTTCCTTACATCAGTCTTTTTTTTTTTATTAATCATTGATGGTTTAATCCAATATGGATTTATCTTTCTCTTAATGATGATAAAAAGCGAATGGTACTTACTGTAAAACCTTATGCAAATAATGATATAGGGTAGGAAACTATTCAACTATTCAATCAATTAAATCTTTTTAATGATTTCTTATGAGTTCTTGGTACTCTAAGAAGTGTTAAATTGTTGAATTTATCCTATCACGTTACTTGAAGATAGAGATTCAAAATAACTTGTTTATTCGTGTTTATTTATTCATGTTATGTTAGTTATAATTAAAAAAAAATTATAAACAATGGGGTTAAATTGATTGAATTCTTGTTGAGACTTCGTCATACATTATCCATTCTTCATATAGAAGAAAAAAGTATAGATTATTATGTACCGACCGAACCGATGATTATTCACGATTCCATAATTGAATCAATTACATACTGGTTCCAAACTGAAGGAATGTTATGGTAAAACTTCGTTTAAAACGATGTGGCAGAAAGCAACGTGCGACTTGAAGGACATGATCAGCTGTGGATTCTTACATCCACCACTTTTTTATATTATATAGGAACGAAAGTGCTCTTGGCTCGACATCATTTGTTCTGTTCCACTGGAACCCTCATTTTTGAGAGTGTTGCCATGTAAATAGTACACGATGGAGCTCGAGTAGAACGTATTGATTAATTTCTCAAGGGCAAGAATCTAAGGTTAGTATCGATCAATAAATTGGAACAACTTCGTAAGTATATTTTAGATATATAAATCTAAAGGATCCAATTCGATAAAATTTAAAAGTTAATTTTGTTGGAATTGGTAAAACTCTTTTGATCAAATCAAATCAAAAGTAAAGTGTATTACGTAGGAATCAACCATTCATACGATTCTTTGATAGAAAGAAATCACAAAAAATGGTATGTTGCTGCCGTTTTGAAACGATTTAAAGATCACCGAAGTAATGTCTAAACCCAATGATTCAAGGCAAAGATAAAGATCCTGGAACAAGGAAATACCGTTTTCAATTGTCTCAACAACCAGATCATATTTAAGAATCAAAATAGATTCTAAAGGAGACAGACAAAAAGGGTTAGAGACCACTCAATAAATTTAATACCTAAAATAAAAGGTTTCTTTTGAGTTATTTGAGAGTTATTCAACTTGAGTTATGAGGATACAAATAATTTTTTTTTTTGGGGGGGGGAAGACTAAGAAAAAGTATTTAAACTAAAATCAATAATATAATGAATTTGATGATTTTATGGATCTATTTGTTATTATGATTCTATACATAGACATAATTTAGAATTTTCTCGAGCCGTACGAGGAGAAAACTTCTTATACGTTTCTAGGGGGGGGGGAGTATTGTTCATCTATCCCAATGAGCCATTTATCGAATCGTTGCAATTGATGTTCGATCCCGACGAGAGGGAAGAGATCTTCGTAAAGTGGGTTTTTATGACCCGATAAAGAATCAAATCTATTTAAATGTTCCTGCTATTCTATATTTCCTTGAAAAAGGTGCTCAACCTACAGGAACTGTTCATGATATTTCAAAAAGGGCGGGGGTTTTTACGGAACTTCGCCCTAATCAACAAATAAAATTCAATTAATGAAATAAAAAAAATGTGGATGATTTGTATATAGCCTTGTATAACCTTTTTGTTTCTTTGCTATTTCCTCTTTTGTTCTATTTATATCATACTAAATTTATTATTGTTACTATAAAAGAGTGTCTTTTATTTTTATAACGACAAAAATCGATTTATATTTTATTGATATAAATTTTATTGATATATATAAAATAGATAGAAAAAGATTAAGTGAATAAATAAATGAAGTAATCGGGTCTATAAATATAAAATTTTGAGATTACTGTCAGAACAAATAAAAAAACACAAAGGATTTCACTTGCTTATTTTAGTGAATAAACCTCATTTTTTTACTTAATTTTTTTTTCCACCAATATTGTATCAATGTTGTATCAATGTTGTGTTGTATAGAAATATTATATATAGTGCCAATCCAACACAAGTCCTTAGTTTTTTTTTTTTCTTATTTTTTCTTATAATTCTAATTGTCTAATTGTCTAATTGATTGAAATTGGAATTGTTAGTTAGATTTATAAATTGTTTTTTCTTTTGTATTCTTTTCTCAACATTCATATTGACAACAGTGTATCAAATAAATATAATCCGATCGTGGATAAAAGGATCCATTTATATCTCCGTCCCATAGCTTTTATTTCATTCAAATAATGGGTTCTTGTATTTTCTGTGATACAAGAAGTCTTTTTTTGATTAAGATTAAACTCAATAAAATCTATATACTATAGAATTAATGGATGTATTTATAAATATTTTACTTTATCCCTATTTTTATCTGAGAGTTTTTTCATCGGATCTGTTCATTTTTATTATGTTCAGAATCTAATCAATTAGAATTTAAAAAATTTGTGCTATTTTAATTTTTGATTGGTTTGGATTGCGTTGTGCAATTCAATCTTTTTTTTATTGAGATTCCGATTGTATCTACACATTCTAATTATTTTATTTGGGTTGCTAACTCAACGGTAGAGTACTCGGCTTTTAAGTGCGGCTAGCATCTTTTACACATTTGTATGAAGCAAAAGATTCGTCCATACCATCGGTAGAGTTTGTAAGACCACGACTGATCCTGAAAGGAATGAATGGAAAAAGCAGCATGTCGTATCAATGGATAATTCTAAGAATATTTCATTCTTACCGAATAGGTCCAAAACCTTATTAAAATTGTTTGAATTCTTGTCGTGTAATAAAAAAAATGAATTTGGTCGAGTGAATAAATGGGTAGAGCCCTACTACGGTTCCAATTATAGGGAAACAAAAAGTAATGAGCTTCTGTTCTTAATTTTTGAATGATTACCCGATCTAATTAGACGTTAAAAATATATTAGTGCTTAATACGGGAAAAACTTTTCCCATGAGTGGATTATAAATTTCTTATGAGTCCTAATTATTAGCTATTACCCATTATGGGGTAGAGATAAATGTGTAGAAGAAGGCAGTATATTGATAAAGATTTTTCAAAATCAAAAGAGCGATTGGATTGAAAAAATAAAGGACTTCTAACCATCTTGTTACCCTAGAATGAACATAAATCAATTAGATGGAAAAAGAGAGGCTAGAGAGTCTGTTGATGAGTCTTACTTGTTCCGAGGTATTTTCTTACTATAATACCTTGTTTTGACTGTATCGTACTATGTATCATTTGATAACCCAATAAATCACCTATTTATTTTCTTGTTCACATTAAAAATGGAAGAATTTCAAGGATATTTAGAACTAGATAGATATCAGCAACATGACTTCCTATACCCACTTATCTTTCGGGAGTATATTTATGCACTTGCTCATGATCATGGTTTAAATAGATCGATTTTGTTGGATAATGGAGGTTATGACACTAAATATAGTTTACTAATTATAAAACGTTTAATTAGTCGAATGTATCAACAGAATCATTTGATAATTTCCGCTAATGATTCTAACCAAAAAAAATTTTTTGGGTACAACAAAAATTTGTATTCTCAAATGATGTCGGAGGGATTTGCAGTCATTGTGGAAATTCCGTTTTCCCTACGATTAGTATCTTCCTTAGAGGCGACAGAAATCGTAAAATCTTATAATTTACGATCAATTCATTCAATATTTCCTTTTTTAGAGGACAAATTCCCACATTTAAATTATGTATCAGATGTACTAATACCCTACCCCATTCATCTGGAAATCTTGGTTCAAACCCTTCGCTATTGGGTGAAAGATCCCTCTTCTTTACATTTATTACGACTCTTTCTTCACGAGTATTATAATTGGAATAGTCTTATTACTCCAAAAAAAATTATTTTTTCAAAAAGTAATCCACGATTATTCTTGCTCCTATATAATTCTCATGTATGTGAATACGAATCCATTTTACTTTTTCTTCGTAATCAATCTTCTCATTTACGATTAACCTCTTCTGGTATCTTTTTTGAGCGAATACATTTCTATGAAAAAAAAAAATATCCTGTAGAAGAAGTCTTCGTTAATGATTTTCCGGCCGCCATCTTATGGTTCTTCAAGGATCCTTTTATGCATTATGTTAGATATCAAGGAAAATCTATTCTGTCTTCGAAGGATACCCCTCTTCTGATGAATAAGTGGAAATATTATCTTGTCAATTTATGGCAATGTCATTCTTATGTGTGGTCTCAACCAGGAAGGATTTATATAAACCAATTATCCAAGCATTCCCTTGATTTTTTGGGTTATTTTTCAAGTATGCGACCAAACCTTTCGGTGGTACGGGGTCAAATGCTAGAAAATTCATTTATAATGGATAATGCTATGAAGAAGCTTGATACATTAGTTCCAATTATTCCTTTGATTGGATCA